TTTTGATGGACCTAGTTCATTGAAATTCCATCCAATACAACGGAAGAGTTATAAATTTCCAAAATAATAGATAGGAATACCGCGAATAAAGCCATTGCGACACCCATCAAAGGGGTAGTTCCCCATCCAGGAGCTACTTTACCATATTCCGAATTCAAGGGTTTCAATAAACCCCCTAGACCTGTTTTTCTTGGTCTTGGACCAGATCGAGAATTGCCCTCAAAGGTTTGTGTAGCCATAAATCCTATTGCATTGGTTGAGATCTGTTGACTTTGTATACCATTACACTGTAAATAAATCATCTTATCATAGATCCGTTGTGATCTTGAAATTATAAAATAATGGAAACAGCAACCCTAGTCGCCATCTTTATATCTGGTTTACTTGTCAGTTTTACCGGGTACGCCTTATATACCGCTTTTGGGCAACCCTCTCAACAACTAAGAGATCCATTCGAGGAACACGGGGACTAGTTGAAGTAAAGTAAAGAGCCTCCCTTGTTTCGTGGGAGGCTCTTTACTTTGACTTCAATTGAGTATAATCAAACATTATTTTGCCCTTTTAGTCGGAACCTTAGGTGGTTCTCGAAAAAAGATAGCGAAAAAAATGATTCCTAGAGTCGACACTAAGAGGAATGTATAAACCAATGCTTCCATAAATTTGATCGTGGTTTACAATTATAGCTTCCACACCTGTTCATTTGGTTTGGGATTATCTCCCAGATAAAGATAAGAGTCAAATAAAAATCAGCAATTCAACTCAAGATTTCTCTCGTAACCTATAGAAAAACCAAATCACAAAAATACAATACAGGTGAAAGATACCAGATCAATCTTGTATCAGACTACCTGTCTCCTTGTAGTTGGATCTCCAAGTTTTTGGAACGCCCCAAATTCCACTTGAGCATCCAAATCCGGGTCAATACCAGCAAAAACATCTCTGAATAAGGTTCTAGCTCCATGCCAAATATGTCCGAAAAAGAAGAGCAAAGCAAAGGAAGCATGCCCAAAAGTGAACCAACCCCTCGGACTGCTACGAAAAACACCGTCGGATTTCAAAGTAGCACGATCTAATTCAAAAATTTCACCTAATTGAGCGCGTCTAGCATATTTTTTCACAGTTGCAGGATCACTATAACTGACTCCATTGAGTTCGCCGCCAAAGAACTCAACAGTGACTCCTACTTGTTCGACACTATACTTAGATTCTGCCCTTCTAAAAGGCACATCGGCTCTCACAATTCCGTCTCCATCTACCAAAACCACTGGAAATGTTTCAAAAAAAGTAGGCATACGACGTACAAAAAGTTCACGCCCCTCTTTATCTCTAAAGATAGGGTGTCCTAACCACCCAACAGCTATTCCATCCCCACTGTCCATTGAGCCCGCTCTAAATAATCCCCCTTTTGCTGGATTATTGCCAATGTAATCATAAAAAGATAATTTTTCAGGAATTTTAGACCAAGCTTCGGAGAAACTCTGATTTTCCACTAGTCCGGCACCAACCCTTCGATATATTTCTTGTTGGAAGTATCCCTGATCCCATTGATAACGAGTGGGGCCGAATAATTCGATGGGAGTAGTTGCTGAACCATACCACATAGTTCCAGCAACTACAAAAGCTGCAAAAAAGACAGCAGCAATACTACTGGAAAGAACGGTTTCAATATTACCCATACGTAATCCTTTGTATAGGCGTTGGGGCGGACGGACACTAAGATGAAATAGGCCCGCTAATATGCCCAATGTCCCCGCTGCAATATGATGAGAGGCTATACCTCCCGAAACAAAAGGGTCAAAACCCTCTACGCCCCAGGCAGGACTTACAGATTGTACTTTTCCTGTTAGTCCATAAGGATCGGACACCCATATTCCAGGACCATACAAGCCTGTTACATGAAATGCACCAAACCCAAAACAAGCTAAGCCTGAAAGAAATAAATGAATTCCAAAAATCTTGGGCAAATCCAAAGAGGGTTTTCCCATACGTTCATCACGAAATATTTCTAGATCCCAATACACCCAATGCCAGATGGCTGCCAAGAAGCACAAGCCGGAAAACACAATATGTGCCCCGGCCACACCCTCATAACTCCAAATACCCGGATTTGTTACAGTCCCCCCTGTGATATTCCAACCGCCCCATGAATTGGTTATTCCTAAACGAGTCATGAAGGGTATAACAAACATACCCTGTCTCCACATTGGGTCAAGAACGGGGTCAGAGGGGTCAAAAACTGCTAATTCGTATAGAGCCATTGAACCCGCCCACCCAGAAACGAGAGCTGTATGCATTATATGAACAGCAAGCAACCGGCCGGGATCATTCAATACGACGGTATGAACACGATACCAAGGTAAACCCATGAAAATACCCCCTTCGAAGAAAAATAGATACTATGTAACTTTATCGCATTGGAAAAGACTATGCTATAGACTTCCGCCTTTCAGTTCAGTGGATTATTTCGAATGAAGGGCTCCTAGTTCTTTTTTGTTGGTAATAGGTAATAATGGAACAATTCTGTTAGTCTGTTAGTAAGAACAAAGAAAAGCAGATCTATTCTATACCCGATAAGTACCAATACGCAATGGGGCATTTTCTATGAATATGAACATATGAACAAATGCATAGAAATTTATTTAGCGTTCGAAGAACCCGACCCCTTCATAAGATTTTTCCCTTATTCATTTCATCTTCCTAGATGAACTTTTTCATATTTTGAAAACAATAAAAAAAATCATTTTGACATTTCCACATAAAAGTGAAATCTTATACTTGACTCTTTTCTCTCTCATTTATGCCTGTTGGTGTTCCAAAAGTTCCTTTTGAGTTTTTTGAGGGTGAGGATATTGACGAAGAAAAAAAAAGGGGGGCTAAGCCTCAGACTAGGAAGCCGGCTTGTTATCCTATTCATTTGATTAACGATTCGCCTCGGGATAGGGCTAACAATTATCCTGGGGATAACGATAACTATAGCGATGATGATCCGTTTAACAATTATCCTGGGGATAATGATAACTATAGTGATGATGATCCGTTTATTAACATTAACAATTATCCTCGGAAAAACGATAACAATAGTGATGATGATCCGACTAGCCCTTGGATTGATTTTAGTAAGTTCCCTACTAAAGATGAGAAAACAAAGGAAAAGCAACCAAAGCTGGAGTGGATTGACCTATAGTGCGACTTGTCAGACATATTGGGCCATATGGGATTTCCCCGTTCTCTCCTCCGATCGAGATACCTCTGCTTCGCCAAAAAAATTGATGAAACTATCAAGAATTTGGAGCGTGAAGTGCAATTAGATCCATTCTTTGAGGGATCAATATTCATAGTATCAATTAGAAATAGAAGAGAATTTATGGTTGGCTTGGTTGAACCAATAAAATGAAGTATCCAGGCTCCGTTCAGAAAATACTCACTTGGTAATATGGACATGAAATGAATAAAAAAAAAAGTCGTATAAAAAAGAAATGGTATTGGGAGCATTTGTACTATATATATAAATAAAAATCGGTTGGACCCTTACCCGGAGTAGAGCATAAACCTAAAAAAATAGAAGAGGCCCATTCAGGAACAAGAAAATAACAGAGTCCTAATTTGGAAATGAAACAATACATCAATGAGAGGGTAATTCGAGATAAGTTTATAGGGGGTAGAAAAAAAAAAAGCCCTTCTATAAAATAAAATAGAAAAAGGCCAACATATTGATTTTTTTTTGCAATTTTTTGAACCGTATGCATTCAAAGGTGCGTGTACGGTTCCTAAAGGATAGCATTTTGTCCTAATCACCCGACTTCATCGAGAAAGATTAATTTTTTTAGGAAAACCTATTAATAAAGAGAGCGGTAACCTCGTTGCGGGTCTCATAGCATATCTCAGTACGAACGATAGTACCAGGGATATTTTTTTGTATATAAACTCGCCGGGCGGGTTAATGCGACAAGGAATGGCTATTTATGATTTGATGCATGCGTCGCCCGTAGATGTATACACGGTATGCATGGGAAAAGCCTGTGGAATGGCTTGTTTCATTCTATTCGGAGGAGCACCTACCAAACGCATAGCATTCCCTCACGCTTGGCGCCAATGATTTTTTATTTGTATTTGATAGAAAAAAGAAGACTATGCCTTCGCCATATGAAATATGAAAAAGATTATTGAGTAAAAATAGCATGGCACGTCGAGTTCGGTATGAGTAAACAAACTATTATTGTTTTTCATAACATGAGATTTTGTATCGGGAGAGTAGTATGAGACAAAATAGATTTCCGATTTTTTCTTATCTATCGGGAGTTTATTTCAGCGTCACAATTTTTTGTTTTAGCGCCAGAATTCTTTTTCCACTTCACTTCTCCTATTTATATTATCAAAGTCAAAGAGTACTAAAAAAAAAAAAAAGAAACTTTGGGATTGCTGAATCACAGACGAGAAAACTTCTAAATTCCATATAGAAATAGAAAGCAACGGAACCATCATAGTATTTTTGAATTCTACCGAAAGGAAGGGTGGTAAATGGATCACTTAATGATCTGGATCTGATAGATCCTATTTTTTTTTTTCTCTTTTTCGCGCTGGAAGGGACGAAAGGTAAATTCCATTGGATAGCCGTATGCAATACAGAATAAATGCCTGTACGGTTGTTCAATTTTCTCTATTCTTTTTATCTCTTTCCTTCGCCCGAGGGTGCAAGATATGATATAAAGTAGAGGAATTCTTCCTTTTTTTATATCATCAGGGTAATGATGCGCCAACCTCGCGGTAAGTTTTCAAAAATCCGCAAAAGACACCCTTTAAAAGAAATAGAAGTGTTGTTTTACTTACGCAACCAGATGGAAGGGGCTTATGCACGACATACGCACAAAACCCGGCAGGTTATACACGACGACATCCAAAGAATGGCTTATATGTCAGCAGAAGAAGCCCAAGCTCATGGAATTATTGATATTATAGGAGACGACACCCTCGGGAAGTATGACGAGTATGACGAAGAAAACTAAAAACACAACAAAAACTGGCCCTAGAGATAAGGATCTGCAGCGGAAACGCGGGTAAATCCTTTATTCTGCTTCAAATCAACGTTCAAAATGGCTTTCTTTTTTTTTTTTTTGCTAATTCCATTTTTGAACGTTGATAAGATAAGATCCTTCTATTTTGCAGCACCTTAATATGGCCTTGATAAGATAAGATCCTTCTATTTCGCAGCACCTTAATATGGCCTTAATATGGCATAGACTTACTAATTACTAATTCCGTTTTAGATTTTCTATTTTAGGAGGTTTATGTTGTATTTTTCTCTTTTCTATTTATTCTTAATATATTTTTGAAGAATTAGAAAAAGAATAGGATTTTCTATTTCTGTTTTCTTTTTCTATTTATTCAAAATATTTTTAAGAATAATAAAGAAGAAAAAATAAAAGGAAAAAAAAAAGGGTTACCCGCCTTTTACATAAGAAGCTACTCTGTGGTAAAACTTTCGAGTAGAGAGAAACTTATGCACGAATGAATTCTCAAAATTTCATATATAATATAGAATTCTATTATTTACCATTTTTTTACTTTGAAACCAAAAGAGGTCAACATGATAAACATGACCGCTCGATGCCAAAAGAAACTCCTTTTGGCAAAACTTCCAAGCATCCGCATAGTTATGCGGGAGGTTCATATTTTTTGTAATTACATAAACAAAGAATTCAGTCCTGTTCTGGAAAGGGCTATCCAGTCTTTTTTTGCTTGGGCCTTATCCCAATTCCTCCAATGGAGAACCTGGATAATCCCCAGAGCTGCGAAGGTCATAAATATTATTTTGACCTCACGCATTTTTTGGATCATAATTCTTGTGTTTTTTGTTGTTTGGGTTTTAGATCTTATTGGCAAAAAGTGCACTCAAGATGACCTTGTAAAGAGAATCGAAAACGAATACCAAAACCAAAAGAAGATTGAATGGAAGTGGGTCTAATACATTTCTTTTTGAGTTTTTTTTTTATTTGAAACCCTACTGCATTTAGAACTCTATATGCACTAGGGCTTCAAATGGATCAGATCCGCAGATGTCTGAAGCAGAAAGGAAAGTACATCTTTTCTTTTTTTACCGCGTTAAACGTTAAAAGAAAAATAAGGTAAATAACCCTCTGGTTAGGATCTATCTAAACCAGCCCCCTTTTTTGTATTGTATACAATTCAAGATGCCAACTATTAAACAACTTATTAGAAACACAAGACAGCCAATCAAAAATGTCACAAAATCCCCCGCTCTTCGGGGATGTCCTCAGCGTCGAGGAACATGTATTAGGGTGTATGTGCGACTCGTTCAGATCATGAGCTGGAACAAAAAAAAAGAAGCATTTTCCCAGTCTCAATGACCAGTACCAATCAATAGGATGGAATTCTTCCAGTCATTATCTAAAAAAAGAAAACCCCCGTTGTGTTGTGTATAAAATTTATGGTTTCCATTGGTGCAAATCCAATCACCTTAATTGGAAATGAAAAGCAATTCCCCTTTGGTAGCAAATGTATCCATTAAGCGGGGGATTGAGTAGTTAAGAAGCATAAATAAAGCGCTCTCACTCTTGCAAGAACGGATGAACAGGGTCAGCAACCTAGCCAACTTTCATAATGAAATGCCGTTACTATATGGGTAGATCTCATTGTGAAAAGATCTATTATTGGACAATTCATGGGTAGAGTCAAAGAATGTGAACTGTACAAGTTACTAATAGCATTGCTTAAATCGGGAAGGGGGCTCCGGCGTATAGAGAGGACCTCACCGTTTACGAAGTAACCATAGAAACGAAGGAACCCACGATTTATTTATCCCTTTCCCTTTACTATCGAATTTCTACTTTAAATAACTACTCAATTGAAATTGTAGTATTTCTTTTTTCATACCTAGTCTCGATACAATTTCTTATTTCAGGTGAAATGCTCGTAAAAAAATCGTGGTTGGGAAGGTCATAGTAGCAAAAGCCATTGGAATTTGTATTTTATACATCGGACGAATCCGTTTTGTTATTAATGGACGAGGGGGAAATGACTGAAAGAAAAGAAATCAATTAGTTATTCAGCACATCAAAGTTTCAGTTGATTCAATGACCAGAACTATACGAGGTTATATAGCACGGAGACGTAGAAAAAAATCTCGTGTCTTTGCATCAAATAATCGGGGGGCTCATTCAAGACTTACTCGAAGTATTATACAACAAACCATAAGAGCTTTGGCATCTTCTCATCGGGATAGGGGCAGACAAAAGAGAAATTTTCGTCGTTTATGGATCACTCGGATAAATGCAGTAATTCGGGAGATTTGGGTATCCTATAGTTATAGTCGATTAATAAATGATCTGTACAAGAGGCAATTGCTTCTTAATCGTAAAATACTTGCACAAATAGCTATATCAAATACAAATTGTCTTTACATGATTGCCAAGGAGATCAGTAACTAAGGTAAGGTAAGAGGGTTGGAAGCAATCGACCGGAATGATTGAAACGTAAACGGAGATCCCCGGAGAATGGGCTCCGGGAAGGTTATAGTCAAAATGAATCTGATTATGATAAATTAGTAAAAAAAAGTATTTCTTTTTTCTTATAATTTTTTTACGATTTTACGATGTGTCAATTCAATCTGAATTCTCGAATTTTTCGAACAAAATATCAACCCCTGGTTGGGATTCGAATTGGATGGAATTTAGGTTCAATCAATTGAGAAATTGTCCTTTTTCTTTTTGGTTCGAGGACCTCTCGTTCTATTTTTTCTAGGAATAGGCTTGTTTTTATCAAATTTTTTCTTATAGTTAATAAAAGGTAACGAGGATAAAATACGAGCTTGTTTTATGGAAGTAGTTATTAATCGTTGTTGTTTCAAAGTCACTCTATTCACTCGTCTAGATAATATTTTTCCTTGATCACTAATAAATCGAGTAATTAAACTCAGATTTCTATAATCAATTCGATCCCCTGATCCAATTGGGGGCAAACGCCTACGAAAAGATCGCTTGGATTTAAGAAAACGCTTGGATTTATCCATGGTTTATTCCTTATCTCTAAAATCCTATTTCTGAATTCTCATTTATGATTTGACGGAAATAGGAGTTGATTGGTTTATGGTTTATTTGAAATAGATTATTATATGGTATGGAATTTGAATTTTATGAATCTGTTCCCATTTCTTGAATAGAGGGTACATACGCGCGCTCTTTCAAATTATTTTTTTATCTCCACATGAAGCGTATGTTTGTAACAATAGGGACAGAATTTTCTCAATTCTAATCGACTAGGTGTATTGTGTCGATTCTTTTGGGTGATATATCTGGAAATTCCAGAGAACTTCTTATTAATATCGTTTCGGACACAACTCTTACATTCCAAAATCACTCTTATTCTAACATCTTTACCCTTGGCCATGAACCTCCTTTGAGTTTTGGATTCACTCAATTCTTTCATTTTGATCCGAAACGAAAAAAAAAAAAAAGAAGTTGCGAATTTGAAATCCAATTATGAAAGATTTGGTTGCAATCAATAGAGAAAAATAAAAAATAAGTAATACAAAGATTTCTAACTATCAATTATTTAGAATCTCAGTTATAGTATATAGTAATAGTAGTATTTTTTTTTTTATGATTTTGTTGCCCCGGATCCCATTTCCGCTCCCCCTCTATGAATTCGAACCCAAGCACAAGTTTTGATGCGATTGAATACCCATTTTCTCTTTCTTTAATACTCAAATAAAAAAGAAAAAACTGACATCAAAGAAAAAAATAAAGAAAGGAAGAAAAAAGCGAGGGCTGAGTCACAGATAATTTATTCTATCTGGAATCTTCTTAAGCCCTTCCCATGTCAATAACTAAAATGAAAAAAAGGGGAATGTCAACGCATCCGGGAATAGACGATTGATCTCTATCAATAAACCTGCCAAAGACCCAAACCATAGAGTACTTAGCACAGGTGCCACAGAGAGATATGTTTTTATATCTCGCATTGAAAATACTCCTTTTTTTTATAATACGTATAGGATCAGATGCATATGTGGTTAAGGAGCAATTGTATTTGTAGGCGAAATTCCTAAGGAAAACTAAAAGGGATAGACAAAGAAAGACCCGGTAAATGAAATTTACCTTCCCTTACAAGACAAGAGAAAAAAGGACCTTTCCCTCTTTGTGGAACATTCCCAAGAAATCTTTTTTTTTTTTTATTATATCTTATTATAAATTATATTTGATCCATGAGATCAAAAATAATAAATAACAAGAGAGTTTGGATATCAATGAAGGAAATAATGATGTGGAAAACAAGACACGGATTCTCTACAATGACAGAGTAGCAGTAGGTCAATTAAAAGGGATGTAGCGCAGCTTGGTAGCGCGTTTGTTTTGGGTACAAAATGTCACGGGTTCAAATCCTGTCATCCCTACCTAATGCGTATCCTATGAACATTAATGAAGGATCAATAGCGATCAATCAAAATAGGACCTACCAAATCTTTGAGTTTATGAGACTATGATCCATGCAAAATCTATTGGGAGTACAATTAGAATCCTTTTCTTTAGGATCTTATCTATTGTGATAAGAAAGCGCTCTTAGTTCAGTTTCGGTAGAACGTGGGTCTCCAAAACCCAATGTCGTAGGTTCAAATCCTACAGGGCGTGATTCCACTCTTCTTAGGTCAAATGAAATTACAATGAAATTGCTTTATTTACTTGATAAACAATCTGAATTTGACCCCCTCCTTAGCTTTAATCCGCAGGAGGTCAATAAAAAAAAAAGAGAGGTTGCTTAATCAAAGGTCCAACTGATCCCCGCGTCTGTATTGTAAATATGCAGTTATGAATAATCCAGCCAAAGTAATAGGAATTAGACCTAACACGATTCCAAATAGTAAAACTTCAATCATTTCAACTTTGTTTGAAAGAGGAAATAAAGGGTAGGTAATATCTATCTCTAAATATTAATCCAAACTGATCATAAATCTCAATAAAAAAGAATTTCCAATTAACATGGAAAG